ATAGGATGGCCCTTACGTAAGGATTATATTGCCCCCAATTTTTATGAAATACAAGATGCTCATTGAATGATAAGAAACTCATCTTCATTTCTATAACTCCAGATATTCAAGGAGGGTTTCTATGTTCTCTTCGAAATCAAACGGAGAAGGGAGTAATTGAAGTCGCATTAGTAGTATGTGCTAAAAAAAGACAATATTATTAGGGATTCATGGAGATTCTCCAATTTTGGGCATACTTATTTCTTTTGATTTTGGATGAGCTGAGCCAAAGTCAATAGGATGAATTAAAAGGGTTCCACATTATGAACTTTGTACCGCGCACATAACTTCCACACGCTCTAGAGGGGCGCGTGGGAGAGAATGAATAGAGGAGAGTGACTCGCAAAAAAGGAAATAACAAGAAAGGAAGGGGGGTCGGATTCTATTTGTACTCATCAATCTTGGCTATTCCCATCCTTGAAACTAGACCTTTGATTGGGTCTTTCAACCAACTAATTGAACCCTTCCAATATATGTATGAAATGGAAATAATAATATTTTGGAAGGGGAGGAGGCAGAGTATGAACAAATCAAATAAAAAAGAAGAGAAAAGAGAATCTCATTTTTCGATTTTACATAGACATACTTTTTATATTATACTCTCTCGATAGAATTTGGAATCGGCTATAACTAGGCATAGAGTTCCGGATACCTAGATGGAGAAGTATGTATCATGATCTATAGCAATTCATTTGTACAATAGAAATATATTGGAGAGATACTCATACAAATGAATCCTGTGCCAGGAACCAGGTTTGAACTGGTGACACGAGGATTTTCAGTCCTCTGCTCTACCAACTGAGCTATCCCGACCCCTGGCATTTTACTAGATGACTTCGTTCTATGTCAATTAATAAAAAGACGAAAAAGGTATGAAAAGTCTTACCCAGGCCCAAGGCTTTCTTTGATAAAAAAAAAAAAAAAGACTTTTTAAGTGTGAGTCCGAGTAATGATATTATTGATTGTGAATCATTCAAATGTGGATTCCTCGCTAAAACGAAGTTCTTTTGTACGTGTAGCATATACAACACCAGACGTGTGTTAATAGAAAAAAATAGCCGTTTGCATACTTTTGTGAAAGAATAGAATGAATAAAAAAAACATAACGAATTTTGAACCGATAACAAAACAAAAAGAACAAAATAAGGATAAATAGGTAAGGAATCAAACGATCTTTTTTTGGGGATAGAGGGACTTGAACCCTCACGATTTTTAAAGTCGACGGATTTTCCTCTTACTCTAAATTTCATTGTTGTCGGTATTGACATGTAGAATGGGACTCTATCTTTATTCTCATCCGATTAATCAGTTCTTGAAAAGATTCGTGGAGTAAGGGATTTACTCAATCAATATTCGATTCTTCCTTCAACTTCGAATTGATTCGCAACAAACAATTCTTTTTTCATATAAAAAACATAAAAAAGTGATTCGCGCCGTCATTAAGCTCAAATCATTAATCATTTGAGAGAGTATTCACGACATATGTATATAGGTTTCTCTTTCATCCTTTCTCGAGTTTTGATAGAAGGATTGATTCCTTTATCAACAACGCGATCAACTCCATTTGTTAGAACAGCTTCCATTGAGTCTCTGCACCTATCCTTTTTTTTTTCTCGCTTTCTAAACCCCCGGTGTTGGTTTTCGTAAAATAGGATTTGGCTCAGGATTGCCCATTTTTCATTCCCGGGTTTCTCTGAATTTGAAAGTTGTCACTTAGTAGGTTTCCATACCAAGGCTCAATCCAATTAAGTCCGTAGCGTCTACCAATTTCGCCATATCCCCCTTGTAGTATGCGGAAATCGTTGAATTCAATTAGATGTCGATTTATATACTATAGAAAAAAGTCTTTCTGGCCTATCTTCTTGAATTTCTATCGGAGACCCACATTTGACCAACCCAAAATGATTCTATCATTTCTGTATCCACAATTCAATATACATGGCTAGGATATAGACTACCTAATGTGCCTTCTCTACACTCATTTTTATCATCTCATTTTGAATACTCGAAGGGTCGATTCTTTCTTTTTTTTTTTCGTTTTTAGCTTTCACCTGTATTTTCTGAATGACAACAAGGGAATGTCCCCCCTCTGTCTGTCATTAGTAGGGTCTGGATTGCATTTATCCGTAATGCATCTTTTATTTCATGTTTTTTTATTCTTATTTGATTCTTTCCTTAGACCGTAAACCTTTTATGACTTCTAACTAGAAGGTAACTCAAAAAAACGAAAATAGAAATTGAATATTGCTGAAATTCTCTATTTCATCCATATTATTTTATTCATTTACAATAGAATAGTTAGAATTCTAATTAATGATTTCATTAATTTAGAAATAGAAGAGAATTCGAATTGTTCTTTATTGTGAAATAAGATTCCAATCTGATCTGATTGATTATACAATCATTATCAAGTTTCGATTTTCTTTTACTAAATTATATATAGTATTCTATTTCTATTTAG